TGGAACAAGATTCGGGTACAATATGCACCTCTTCGGGAATGAAAAAAAATCGATCCACTTTCGTTTGGTATTTTGGCTTAAGTTCTTTGACTTCTCCAGACTCAATTAAATCCTCTTTTTTGAGGATTGAATGCACGCCTATAGCCCCATATTTAGTAATTCCCGAACTCTTTCTTCTGTATTGAAGATCATCAAAATAAGCAAGAATACTATTTCTCCGAAAAATACCATTTATCGGTATTTCAATCGAAATACTAGAACGAGGCAGTTGTTCTTTCTCGCGTTCTTGAATCCATTGGAATGGAATGATGAATCTATTTCTTCGCCTTTTTGCTAATAAAAAGAAATCATAATTTTTGTGGAGAATAGAAGGAAATAGAAGATTACACCGAACCCTATCCACGATTCGATTAAATTCCGAATAATCGGGACTACTGCTTTCTTTTTTATCAGAAAGAACCGAAGTACGGAATTTGTCTTTCCCTTTTTTGGCAGAAAGAAAATAAACGTTCATTTGATCTTGATCTTTATGGATTGAAAAAGGGACTACACTGGATCTGTATGAGCCTCCTGATAATATCCATAAATGACTTGTGTTTGGTAAGAGATGTACATTACTATATGTAAAAAAGGGTGCATGATATACATCAGTACTCCAGTGCATTTCTCCCTCTGAGTTAGAATAAATATGTTTTCGAACCCTCTCTTTAAAATTCAAAGTGTATGTTCCTGCGCGAATCTCAGCAATCACTTGTTCTGATTCTACATATTGATCATTTTGAACTAATATAAAACTTTTTGGTGGAATAGTCACCTTATGTATAATATCCTCACTCTCAATAGTTACATACAAGTCTAGATAAGATAGAAAAGCGGGATGCCCATGACGTGTACGTATGGGATAAACCAAATCCTCATGGAATTTGATTTTTCCATTAGAAGGGGCTCGTACATGTTTTGCAGTACCCCCTGTGAATACTCCACCGGTATGAAAAGTTCTTAATGTTAGTTGAGTGCCGGGCTCCCCAATAGATTGACCCGCAATAATACCTACAGCTTCTCCCAATTCGACAAGGTCACCATGAGTAGGGCTCCGACCATAACATAATCGGCAGATCCAAGACGTACTCTTACAAGTAAGGGGAGTTCGTATCGAGATGGGTTGTGTTTGAAAAGTTATGAATCGATTGACAAGTCCAATACCAATATCTTGATTTCGAATGGCAAGACATCGTGAGCCTATATATATATCATCTGCTAATACACGGCCAATCAATGTTTGGATAAAAATTCTTTCCGACATCATCCCATTTCGAGGACTTACAGAAATTCCTTGGATGGTGCCACAGTCTGTTCTACGTACAACAATGTGTTGAACTACTTCAACAAGTCTGCGTGTAAGATATCCAGCATCTGATGTTCGGACAGCAGTATCTACAACTCCTTTGCGGGCTCCGTAACAAGAAATGATATATTCGGTTAAAGACAGCCCTTCGCGTAAATTGCTTTGAATAGGTAAATAAATCATTTGTCCTTGTGGATCCGACATTAATCCTCTCATACCTACTAATTGGTGCACTTGAGATGCATTTCCCCGAGCTCCCGAAAAGGACATCATATGGACTGGATTAAAAGGATCAGTCATCCGAAAATTAGGATTCATTTCTTGTCGCAAATATTCACTTGTAGCATACCATATCTCAATAGATTGTCGTAATTTTTCTACCGCGTGTACATTTCCATAATGATGATGCTTTTCCAAAATAAAACTTTGTTGTTCAGCATCTTGGACTAGCCATCCCTTAGAAGGTATTGTTAAAAGATCATCAATTGCTAATGAAATGGATGTCGCAGTGGCTTGCCGGAAACCCAGAGTCTTTACTTGATCCAGGATATGTGATGTATATGCCATTCCGAAGTGATCTATTAATCTACTAATAAGTCGTTTAATGGCAGTTCCATCTATCGCTTTATTGTGAAAGACCAGATCGGCCTGTTCTGCCATAAGTACCTCCATATTCCGATGAGTGGGGTTTGAGTTAGTGATTGGAAAACTTCCTTTTCTCGATCTTCATTCGTGTAGAAATTCAGGAAATAGGGTCCTAGTTGAACCCAAGGGACTTGACTCGAATTCATACTGATTTAATAGAACCACTTAGCTCGGATACCATACCATATGAGGAGGCTCGACAAAACCCTTGTATAGCTTCTTCGATTTCTCGATAAAGAGAAATATGACCAACAGTTGTTCGAACATATAGACAAAGAATTTCTTTTTTTATACTTCTTACTATTAGTAAGTGTCCATAAATCTCATGATAGGTACCCAAAGATTCATATTGAACTTCGATGGGAACTTCTCTTGAAGTAATAACGCATTGATCTAGTCGCCACCGCAGCCACAAAGGACTATCTAAACGGATTCTTTTTTGCCGATAAGCCCCAATTGCATCATAGGAATTACAAAAAAAGTTTTTTGTATGTTTTTCGTTATTATCGT